CGCGCCTTCGCCAATGATCCAATCAGATAAATAATTGGAACGGTCGTATCGACCTTCTTCATAGAATTACCTATTAGAAATGAATTTTCTAGCATTTTACTCCGTACCACCAAAGAATTGAGTCGCACACCGGAAAGATAGCCCAGAAAGTTGATAGAGTACTTGCCTAAGTGGTTTAGATGAACCCTTCCTGGTTGAGACGACACGTGAAAATGCCATTGCCATAAACCGACAAGGTAATATTTCCATTTATTCATCAGAAGAGGCGTATCCTTTGAAGCCAGAATGGATTCTCCTTGATATCTAACATAATGCATGAAAGGATCCTTGAACAAGCATAAGATGTCCTGAAAATCTTTAGCAAAGACTTCGACAAGATCTTCGACTTTTCCATAGAAATACATTCGTTCAACGAGGACTCGAGAGGATGTTGATCGTAAATGAGACGATTGGTTACAGAGAAAAAAGAGGATGGATTCATATTCATATACATGAGAATTATATAGAAACAAAAACAATCTTGGATTCCTTTTAAAAAAAAAAGAAATAGAGTTCTTTGTAGTAATAAGACTATTCGAATTAAAAGACTCGTGGAGAAAGAACCGTAATAAATGGAAAGAAGAGGCATCCTTTACCCAGCAGCGAAGGGGTTGAACCAAGATTTCGGGACAAATGGGGTGGGGTATTAGTACATCTAACACATAATTTAAATGTGACAATTTGTCCTCGAAAAAAGGAAATATTGAATGAATTGATTGGAAATTTTGAGATTTTGCTAATTTTTTCCCTTCTAAAAAAGCTACCAACCGTGGGGCAAATGGAATTTCCACCACGACAGCAAATCCCTCTGATATAATTTGAGAATACAACTTATTGTTGTGCCCAAAAATTGGATTTTGGTTAGAGTCATTAGCAGCAATACTCAAATTAAGCTGTTGAGACATTCGAGTAATTAACCGTTTCACACTTAGTGAACTAGATTTATTGTCATAACCCCCACTTTTCAATGAAATCATCGAGCTATTTAAACCATGATCATAAGCAAGTGCATAAATATACTCCCGAAAAAGAAGTGGGTATAGGAAGTCGTGTTGTTGAGATCTATCTAGTTCTAAATATACTTGAAATTCCTCCATTTGAAATTCGATTAAAAACAAAGGTAAGGGATTTAGTGGGCGATCAAACAATACATAGTGCGATACGGTGAAAACAAAGTATTGTAGTAAAAAAAGTAGATACCTTGAAAACGGGTCGACTCATCACCGGATTCTCTATCCTCTCATTTCCAGTTAATTGAATTGGTTTATGTTTGTTATACTATAACAAAGTGGTTAGAAACCCTTTATTTTTTCACTCCAATCGCTCTTTTGATTTTGGAAAAAACAACTATCTTTATCAATATACTGCTTCTTCTACACATTCATCTACAACCCATAATAGGGATTCACGAATACTTAGGACTCATTAAATAAATCGATAATCCACTCATGGGAAACCCTTTCCCCGCGTTAGGAACTAATATCTTTTTAACGTTTAATTAGATCGGATAATCATTCAAATTAAGAACCGAAGCTCGTTACTTTTTGTTTCCCTATAATTAGAACCCTAGGGCTCTATCCATTTATTCACTCGACCTAACTTTTCATGAAATTTCTTTTGTTCCGCGCCAAGAATTCAAACTTGGTTTTGTGTCAATTGAACAAGAATAAAAAATTCTCAAAATTATCCATTGATACGACATGCTGTTTTTTCCATTCATTCCTTTCAGGATCAGTCGTGGTCTTACAAACTCTCCCGAAGATTTGGACGAATCCCTTGCTTCATAGAAATGTGTAAAAGATGCTAGCCGTACTTAAAAGCCGAGTACTCTACCGTTGAGTTAGCAACCCAAAGAATTCGAATGGATAGATAGAATCGGAATAAAAATAAATAAACGAAATTCAATTTCACAATGGAATCAAAATATTAAACTAGCAAGAACTCGAATCAAAAAATTTCTAATTGATTCTGAACATAAAAAGAAAAAAACCTCTAGGACGGAGATAAATGGGTTCATTTTTACACGATCGAATTATATTTGTTCAATACACTATTGTCAATATGAGATTGAATATCAAGATTGAGAAAATACTAAAAAAAAAATAAAATGACGAAAACAAAAAGAGTTAATTCTTTATTTATTAAATTGAATTCAAATTCAAATAACAAATCCAATTTTATATATTAAAAAATAGAAAGAATTAGATAAATAAAAAACTTTAGGAATACTTTTTTAGATAAATACTTGAAAAAAACCGAAAAGAAAGAGGTATGAATAGAAAAAAAAGGGGGGGTAGTAAAGAAAAAATTCTACAAAACTATATAAGACTCCTCCACACCCTCTTTTTTTGTTCTATTCCTTAATAGAATTTAATTTGATTAAGACTAAGTTCTGTAAAAACCCCCGCTTTCTTTGAAATATCATGAACGGTTCCTGTAGGTTGGGCGCCCTTGACAAGGAAATATAGAATAGCGGGAACATTTAAATGGGTTTGATTATTTATCGGATCATAAAAACCCACTTTCTGAAGATCTCTTCCTTCTCTTCGGGATCGACCATCAATTGCAACGATTCGATAAACGGCTCATTGGGATAGATATAGATGAACAATACCCCCCCTAGAAACGTATAAGAAGTTTTCTCCTCGTACGGCTCGAGAAAAAAAAATGGTTAGAAGTGATAGTTATGTCTATGTATAGAATTAGAATGTAAAATAGATCTAGAAAATAATCAAATCAATTAGAGATTTAAGCCCTTCCTTTTTTTTGTTTCTTTTGAAAAATGAAAAAGAAACAAAAAAGCATTCCTACTCTCATAACTCAAGTTGGATAAGTTTCAAAGCCCAAACGAAAATCCTTAGGCATTTCCTTTTTTGAGTGGTCTCAAGCCTCTTTTTTGTTTGTCTCGTTTCGAATCGAATCGATTTTTGGATTTTTCATTCTGATCGAATTGTTGAGACAATTGAAAATGGTATTTCCTTGTTCCAGGACCCTTTCTCTTTGCTTTGAATCATTGGGTTTAGACATAACTTCGGCGATCTTTAATGTTTTTTAGTTTTAAATTTTGAAAAAATGGCAGCAACACACCCCTTTTTGATTTCTTTCTATCAAAGAATCATACGAACAATTGATTGCTACGGGATAAACTTTTGATGGAAAGAGTTTTCCCAATTCCAACAAAATTTCCCCTTGCTTTTGGATTTCTAAATTGCTCGAATCAGATCCTTTCGATTTCTATATCAAAATCGAAATTTACTTACGAAGTTTTTTCCAACTTATTAATTGGTATTAACCCTAGACCCTTGCCCCTGAGAAATAAAGAAATACTTTTACTCGAGCTCCATCCTGTCCTAGTTACATTACCACGCACCAAAAGGTGAGGATTCTAATAGAACAGAAGAAAGAATGTCGAGCCAAGAGCCCATTTATATAAAATCAAAATGGTGGATGCAAATCCACAGCGGATCATGTCCTTCAAGTCGCACGTTGCTTTCTACCACATCGTTTCAAACGAAGTTTTACCATAACATTTCTCTAGTTTGGAACTGGTATGTAATTGATTCCATTATGGAATCATGAATAGTCATTGCTTCAGTCTATACACAGCACAGCCTTTTTTCCTTGTATATGAAGGGAATATTTAGATTGTTAGTCTTTCATCCGTAATCCTGAAATGAAAGATCAAATCCGAATTAAAAAAAAAAAATGGGTGATTTCCATATCTATCAGATTAGACTGAACAATTTTCGTTGAAAGTAATTATGTATATTGTATGTTAAATATTTAATAGTAAGGTAAGGGCTCACCACAAATCTTAAAAAAAGCGAAAGAACATTATCTCTGAAATAGAAGGATAGCAATCCATGCATATAAGCCTTTCCTCAAATTTTGAGTCGTTTTTTTGTCGTGGGCTTCAGATTCAATAATCTTTACCCAAATTGAAAATACTGTAAATAGGCTGTATGAATCACCCCCGTATCAATTGTTATTCCCGAGATTTACAATTATTCATTAAATAAAGCCCAAGACAAAATACCTAAAATTTTGGGTTAGGGTCAAAGAAAATCCATTCCATGTGGAACAGGATTATTGGTTAATGAGATTTGGACCGACACGGATATTCAAATCGGTATATTTCGTTGTTCCCTAACTCTTATCTACTCCCACCCCAAATTCTTTCTGCGGGGATGATGAATCCTAAAAAAAAAGATCCTATTTTAGGGGATGCTAGACTATTTTGTATAGATACAAAGACAAAAAGTCCCACATTGTTTCCTTCTAATTTTTTTTTTTTTATTTTAATCGAACCCAGTCTTACTTAAGAGACTTAATCCCGAATTCAATCAGTACCCGGAATACCCTCTTCTTTAGAATTCCGAAATTAAAAGAGAATAGTTGGGACTGTAAAAAGATAGGAAATGAGGAGGCTTTCGCATTTCGATTTAGAATGTATCTTTGAAAATTCAACTCGATAGGGAACGTAAGACTTTTCTAAGAAACTTACTTAAATATGAAAGGGGAAGGAAAGGGGGGGCCTACGCAAAAACGCCCATCCAAGGTTTTTAAATGCAAACTCTTGTGATCGGCGTTCCCCGCTTGCGTGGACCACAAATGCATTCAGTTCCATTTTTGTATTATTTGAATTCGATTCAATTTGTGAAAAAAGGTATGATTCCGAAAATCATTTTTGAAAAAAAAAAAAGACGTACATTTTATCAAAAATTATACTTAATAGAGTTGCTCAAAGGGGGGAATTCTTTTTTTTTTTTATTCTGTCGGGCCTGGGACGGAAGGATTCGAACCTCCGAATACCGGGACCAAAACCCGTTGCCTTACCACTTGGCGACGCCCCATTTCAATTTCTATTCGGTACTACTAAACCGTAGTATTGGTTGTTCGTCAATTCCAGTCCAAGCCCTAAAATTCGATTATTGTTTTAGTTTAGGGTTGTGACACGTGTAGGTGTAAAATCAAACTGAATTTCTTGATCATTACATAGAATTAAATTAAGATATTGTATGAAAGTATGATTTCTTCAATTCTCACACGAGAATAGAAGGATTTGGGTTTTGATTGGTTCGGTTCCAAGAAGTATTTTTTTGTCTACCTTACTTTCTTTTCTTCCTTTTTATCTTATATCAATAAGATATTAATAACTCAATCAAAATACAATTATCTCAAAAAAAAAAAAAAGGTTTGTTATGCTTAATATCTTTAGTTTAATGTATATCTGTTTTAATTCTGCCCTTTATTCGAGTAGTTTTTTATTCGCCAAATTGCCCGAGGCCTACGCTTTTTTGAATCCAATTGTAGATGTTATACCAGTAATACCTGTTCTATTTTTTCTCTTAGCCTTTGTTTGGCAAGCTGCGGTAAGTTTTCGATGAGATCTTTAATATTGGGCTAGAAAAATTCATGATTTATTCGAGTTCGAGAAAAAAATTCTAACGATGGATAAGATCAGATGAGTCGTACAATATGAACGAACCCTCGCCACAATTCAAACAGTTAAATTCGTGGGGAGCCGCGATCCATTTTGATCCCCCATTTGCGATTTGTTGATTATGACCCTTTTTCGCTGAAATCATATTAGAGCCAACCACAATGTTGAATTCGAATTGTGTGAATTTCTGAAAACTCTTTTCCATTTCTAATTTATAGATTCTAGAATCGAAATTCTAAAAAGAACTTCATTTCTTGATGCCAAAATCAGATATGTAGTATAAAAATAGAGAATCTATTCTTTTTTTTTTTTTTCCACAAAAAACTTATTTGGAGATTGTGTAATGCTTACTCTCAAACTCTTTGTTTACACCGTAGTGATATTCTTTGTTTCTCTCTTCATCTTCGGATTCCTGTCTAATGATCCAGGGCGTAATCCCGGACGCGAAGAATAAAAAAAAGAAGGGGTTTCTTGCTTTAGTCGTATCAATGTTCTTAGGGTTTTCTCGATTCCACACCTGTTACTATAAAAAAAAAGGAAAAGTGTTCGCTAAATTGGAATTTGAAATATACGAAGCAATCGACCGAAACGGAAAGAGAGGGATTCGAACCCTCGGTACGAATAACTCGTACACCGGATTAGCAATCCGACGCTTTAATCCACTCAGCCATCTCTCCTAATTGAAAAAAAAAAATAATAATAATAATTAGTATGTTACATTGTTACATTACACAAAAAATAATGCTTGAAAAAAGCCCGTCTTTACTTTATTTTATATCTTTATTTTCGATATGCTCTAGAATATCAATATCGAGAATATAGAAAGTAAATTGATTATACAGCTCATAGAAAATATAGCTTATAGAATATCTTTTTTTTTATTGTCTTTTGTATTCTATTATATAAATAGATCTAACTTTTATTAGCAATTCCATTTCTATCATTTATAGAAAATTCAAAGACAGAAAGCATTCGAAAGAGATAAAATAGAAAAAAACTAAAGAAAAGAATATCTCTTTAATTTCGTTCAACGGGGCCTTTTTTATTTCCACTTCGACGGCCTGGCCTGGTCAGTACCCAGCCGGGCCTTTTTTTGTTCTAATGAACCATACCGCCGAACCATAGAAAAAATGCGAACCATAACATAAACAAAAATGATTTATTTGGATTTGATTTGAAAACCCAAAAATGAAATACTTCTTTCAAGAAAAAGAAGGACTATTTCCATTCCTATGATGATATAGAATTAGAATCAAAGTGTCATTTCTTATTATTCTTTCGTTTCTTTTTTTTTTTATTTCCATTTTTTTTTACTTTTACTGGAAAAAAATACTGAAAAAAAAGGAAAAATGGAACTAGGGATTTTTTCACAATCCACTTGTTTTTGTCTTATGACTTAAGTTGTTTTGTCGAGCCATATCTGTCAAAATTCGTCCAACAAAAGAGTTTTTTTTAATTATGAAATTTTTAATTATTAAATTTAGTTATTTAAACGAAATAACTCCTCCTTTCCTAATTGCATTAGGACTCCTGACAAAGACGTCAACGTTCTAATTTCGAATTTGCATTTCATGATTATTTTGAATTTTTGTTCTATCTTGATTACATCCGATTCTCTTGTTCGACAAAAGGCCCTTTTTTAGACAATAATCGCATTGTAGCGGGTATAGTTTAGTGGTAAAAGTGTGATTCGTTCAATTAATCCCCTTAATAGTTAAGGGGTCATTCAGTTTAATTGATATTCCAATCAAAAACTTTATTTCTTAAAAGGATTAAAGTTGAATCCTTTCACTCTAAAATCAAAAAAAAAAAAGATTTGGGTAAAAATATCCGTTCTCGTGATTTGTATCCAAGGGTCAATTCGAAATTGAAAATTTGGATTATGAAATTGCGAAACATAATTTTGTTTTTGAATTGGATCAATACTTCCAATTTTTTAAGTATAAGTAAAGGATCCATGGATAAAGATAGAAAAGTCTAGTTCAAATCGTAACTAAATCTTCAATTTTGGTTTTTTC